TTCGATGATACTACAGCTACTACTGCAACTGCAAGAACAGCTACTGGAAAAAGATTCAACACTATAGTCTCGCCCACAACGAGGAAGTTTGAGATGAATGGGAAAAAGAGAGTCATGGAAATGATAACTAGGAGAGCGGCTGAGGCGATCAGAGAACGAATGGAAGATAAGAGCGTGGGATCAAAGAGAAAAAAATGGGATGAGGAAAGGCAAAGCTATTAATCTACCTCTGAGGTAGAGGTTAAATTTCACCTTCAAGATTTCGATTAATTGAATCTCCCGCCCCTACTTCTACTAAAGCTAGCTCCCCCTTCATCGTCCTTTTTTATTTCTTAGCTGCGACTTCCTCTCTATACACAATTCCTTTTTTGTGGGTTGTGCTGTAATAAGAAAGATCTTGCTATGACCATACCGATTCTCTCAACGCTCTCTCTTTTTTTCGCCAGTTAACTATTTTGATTCTTTTAGTGTGGGCTAAGACTTTTTGCTTTTCTTTCTATTGATTGAGACCTAGCCTCTCTCCTTTGGTTCGTAGCCTTGGGGTTATACACTTTTCCTTAAGGCAGAGGTTTTGCCCCGCTAGGAAAGAATGGAACTTCAAAAACATGTACTCCGTCGAAGGCAAAGAGGTTTCAGCAACCCTAGAGCTAGTTCAACTTGAAGACTGTCTTTTTCTCTATACGGAATTCCTAGGAGTCCACAAAAGAAGGCAGTACCAAATAACCTAGAATAAGGAAGTTTTAGACCCACTCAAGGGAACTAGCAAAGAAGCAAGATGTCCAGTCACCTGGTCTTTAGGATTCTTACGATAGCAGGCGAGACTAAGCAGAAATACAAAGTGTAGGTAATTCTTTATCCACTCTGCCGGATCAATCACATTTGACACCTAAGGAAGGAGAATTAGCGGCATCTCCTTCGAGAAGAGCCCATATTCTTTCAGTAATACTATGAGATAGATTAGGAAAGACTTCGTTTTCCTCCAACTCCGGGTCAAGGTTTGCATTTAGCTGAGGTAGAAGTTCGTTAGCAAGTGGAAAGTCAAAAAGGGGGTCATTCTCTTCTAATTGAACTTCCCCCCCATCCTGTACAGGGGCTAAGCTTACTTGAATTCCTTCAAATTCAAGGGTTATAGGAGCCTCCTTTTCTTGAAGAAGAGGTGCATCCCCATTTCCTTCCGCCTTATTTCCATTTCCCCCTTCGGCCTCTCCCTCTTCGAGTCGTCTTCGCTTCTTTTGAGAAGAAGGCTGTTCAAGCATAAGGTCATCGTCTCTTTTCTTTCTTTTGTTTAATTGGCTTCTTCGATAGAGGCTTATGGATAGAATTGAAAGGGCGGTGAGGATTGTTCCTAGAATCATAGGGGAAAGGAATCTCCATTTCGAACTAAACAACCAGCGCGCTTGTTCCTATTTCATTTTCTTCTTCCAAGTCCTTGCACTGAGTTACTTACGGAATCTCAAATCTTGAGGCCGGGCCTCAGATGGATTAGGCGGGGACAGGATTCGAACCGATGACTTAAGTAATTTCTTATTATACGATATCTTCGCCATGGATGATAGGATTCCTCCTGGAAGCGAAGGCAGGAGCAAAGCCTATTGATTCACCAGTTTGCTAACCTACTTGTCGGCTACCCGCACTCTGTAACCAGAATAGGGCTCTGGACTTAAAACCACCCGCTTTTAGAAGTCTGGAAGGCGGCGCCTAAACTAGTCGGACTTGCTTGAATCGATAGGCTTACCGGACTTCTCTGTCTATTCAATTGATTTTGTTGCAGACTCTTCCCCACGCCTATTTGTTCCCCCGGCCCTGTAGCTAAAGTCAAGCCTCTTCATTCATTCATGGCAATCGGTCTAGTAAGGAAGAAGTGAGCTCTAGCCTTAGTCTTAGTACGCGCACTCCGACCTATGGCTTTTCGATGATTTCGATCAGACAGAAGCTGAGAGTGGTGCTCTAGCTCCCACTGAGCTCTCCTCATCGGCTAAAACTTCTACTAAGATTGAAAAGAGTGTAGACTTGTCTCCAAGGATGGAAGGATCTTCCACAAAAAGGAAGGTACCTGTCGTTCGTACTCATCGCCAACCAACTACCACTACCTTGGTCACGATTCCAGTTCCTATGGGTCACAAATGACGACACGAACCTGTATGCGTCGTCAAATTACAGTTTCGACCTCGTTTGCCCGGTTTTGATTGTCGGAACCCTTCTTAACCACTTAAGTGACTAGTTTCGCACAAACTCATCCGGAACCTTTGGAAATCGATCCGACCAGTCCCGATAAGTCGTAAATGACGGCTCGAACCTACGGGTTCGGTCAAATTACCATTTTTCCCTCAAAAATAAAATTTCGAGGTTTCGGGTCGTCACAAAGAACATGATAAGAACAAATGCAGAATCCAAAGAGTGACATGGCAGATGAAGAACAAAATTCCGTTTGCTCATCCTAGCATGGCATATCTGTATCCCCTGATAATGATCATTCCTATTCGATATCATGAATAGGTATGCCTGTCAACCATTTCTATATGCGAGATGGAGGGCTGCTTTGGTTTGGAGCTCTTCCCATTAGGCTGCTTTCTCCTCGCCTTGTCGATATAGCGCATCTTACAGGGCGCCTTTCATCAAGTAAAGGCTCGTGATAAGGCTCTTGTGGAACTAGGCTCTCTTAAGATCGTGCGAAAGAGTTCTTCTTTACCGAGAAGATTGGCATGACTATTTCTATAAGTAATAGAATGTATGAAGTCGGCCCGAGAAAAAGAAAAAAATTGACTTTTTGAAGTCAATAAAAGATCATATAATAAAGTGGCGGGTTAGATAGCAAGAGCAACTAGATCAGTAATGGAAAGGGTGGCTAAAATGGATAGATCTCTTTTACCCGGGGGTCTAACTGGATACCTTGAAAAGCTCTCATCTTTTTGTCTAGAACAACAGAATCAAGAGGAGCAGAGCGAACAAAATCCGCTTTGGGGTGAATTCCCTCCCCTGAAGTTGGCGCTAATTGAACCCTAGATTATGAGCTTACTGATTCAAAGCTCTCATGAGATCTCGTTGGCATGCCCTACCAAATGAAAAGGAAGTCGCAGGAGCAAGTTAAGAGTTAGAATTCCCCGACTCCGTTCCTATTTATTAGCCTTCTTTCTACTTCAACATCAACTTCGTTAGCTAACTAATTGATCCTCGCCCATCTTTGGCTGCCTGTTAGGAGGATTATGTTGGACCTATGCGATCTCGTTACAACCTTCTTTTTTTTACAGAGATTTCTGGTGAAAACTTCAATCTTGAAGCATGGGCAGGCGAACAGAATGTCCGAGGAAGGAGAACTAGCTAAGCTTCTTCACAAGCGAAGGAATTGCAGCCTAACCATCTGTGAGATCGGAGACTTCGAGAGGCTCCCCAGTCCTCTTTCAGCCTTTTCTTACTTATTTTTGATGATGAGCCTTCCCGCGCCTTCCTGCACAAGCATCTGTTCTCCTGAGATCCAGGTTTCTGCACGATGATTTGTTCTGTCCTCACTTCCTTTTTTATATTTTATCCTAAGGACATCATCATTGAATTTCATCTTCACTTGGGGATTACTTCCTTTCTCTAGGTTCATTCTCTCCATTCTTCGTTGTATGCAGCCCCATAAAGTGGCTACCACCCTCTCTTCTTGGAGATCATTTACCCTTTCGCGGAAGTGTAAGACCATGAATCTCTCGTGGAAAGGCCCATTCGCAGCAACGCACTCTGGTAGTTCATTCGCTATCATAACAACTGGAACATTCTTTTTCTTCGTAAAAAGTCTTCCATACTTTGAATCCAGCCGGACTTCCTGCCCATCGAGTACTTTTAATAATGTATTGGCATAGGCGGTCCCCGTCTCAGTGTAGGAAGCATACCCACTACTCTCCTGCTGTGGCTGGTGAAACTCATCGAAGAGCCATATGTCGTGGTAATCGTGTGCCCCGGTGAAGTCATTCTTTCTGGAGCTCGCATAATAGATCTTTACTACTTTTGAGAGTAAATGAAAAAGCAAGGTTTTTTGGGTACTGGGCTCGCCTATTATGAAAAGCTCCTTCGTTTTTATGGGTCGCTGCCCTAGGAATTGAGCCGCTATCCAATCAATTGCCACAGACTTTTCTTTTATTTCCTCGAATTCGTACTCCTCCGGCCATCCCTTTTCTTCCATATACTTTCGTACCCTTTCTTTCTATTAGGGTTCCTGCTTCCATTAGTTTGAGGACTTGTATGTCCTCATAGGAGCCCTTCATGCTCGGGTACCTTTGTAGAACAATATGCTTCAGCTGTTCGTGCCTGAACACTTCCGGCCACGAATTTAGTCCCGCAAGCTGCTCTATAATGTCGGTTGCACTCATAGGAGCACCCCCTGTTTTTTTCTTTCCCTCATAAGCCTCTGCTACTTCCATAACATGGGCCTTTGACGTGTTCCCCCATATATGTGGATTCTTATCTTCTTTAGTGATGTATGCGCAGATCGGACCCCAGCCCTTTTTTGCCTGGATGTCGCATTGCATTTGCTCGAACTCGGGAAAGACTTTCCTAATCTGGCTTCTAAAGCTATTTTTAGGTGCCCTCTCGACCTTTCCACCGATGTTCTAATATAACCTTCCGATTCTATGGTTCTCCCTGGCTACGAGGCCTCACACGGGTAGAGTTCGGTATTCCTTTGTCGATGGCTGACCCCGCTCTTTCCTTTCACCGGTCGGTAAGTGCATCCTATTCCTATTAAGCGGGGCGGCAGTTGCTAAATAAAAAGGTGGCGCCATTCCCGCTAAAGAAAAAGCAATTCTTCATCCAATCTCTGTTCCAGATTCTGGTCTTACCAAGTCACCTTTCTCTAAGGCTAAATAGCTAAATAGCTAAATATCCCCGTACTCTTTTTTCCTATTTTCTTTATTCTTTCATGTCGAGCTTTCGAAAGCCACTGGGGAGGGAGAATGAACGATCGACTGCTAAAGATCTTGAATAAAGCATTGATAGCTTTGCAGAGGAGAAAAACTTTGATTCTTCCCGAAGGTGTTCCTTGCATGCTGAAGTGAACAGGGGCGGTACCAACTACGACTAGAAAGCGGTCACTCCTGTCAATGAATACCATTCATAGTTGTCTATGTTAGTAACATAGCCATAACGACTTTGTTTTACTGCTTGAGGTGGTGATAGCTTTTATATATTTGCTTAATTATAAGCTTGCATAGTGCTCTTCCTATTTGTTTTCTCGGCTTTCTTCTGCCGAACCGAACGAAGACTGTTTCTCGTACCTCTGTACCTATTGCACTGATATCTTCTCTTTCACTCTCTTTCTTCATTCAGGAAAGGTGAAGATTGAATCGGGAACCGAAAACGAAGCAGGAACAGACTTGTCCTTTGGTCGAAAAGTCTTGTACGGTTCCTCAGTCCGGGGGCACTGCAAGAACCCCTATGACACTTGGAGATTGCTTGCCTATGTCACTTGTACAGTCCTCTAACATGGTAAGTGTGCCATATCCATCTTGGCTTCAAAGTCTGATTCTGAAGAGAGAGACACCGACCCTAGTCAGTCTAAATGATGTAGACAGAACCCGCTCCGGGCTTGATTACCACCGAAAATTTCCCGAGACGGTAGAATGTAAACTCTAGGGTGAAGAAGAAAGCATTGCCCGGCTTAGATGAGCCTTTCGATTATGATTTGTTAGCACAACTAGCTAATGTACCAGCTAGAATTACCTTGTTGAGGTTGTCACCTGACATCCGACAAGTGTCAAGGCTCTATCAGAAGCCGATAAGTATGCACCCCATGTACACCAGATAGAGGTGAATGATGTACCTCAAGAAGAGAACCGAGGCATACAAGAGAAGATGAAGGCGGAGGAGCCAGACCTCACATTTTATCGAGAAGACTTATTTGTTGCTAGGGGACCTTCACCATAATCGTCCACTGTACCTTTCAGGATATATTGGTGAAGTAAAACTCCGACAAGTGCAAGTAGATCCGGGGTCAGCTATAAATGTTATACCCCTAAAAACGGTAAGGAAGCTCGGGATTCCCACCAGGAAGCTGAACAGCATTAAGACCCAGGGTACAACGCTGAGTCTCAGAAAGCTATGGGCAAGATTCGCCTCAAGTGCCAGATTGCAGATCTTAAGACAGAAGTAATTTGCTCCGTGATCGAGAACGAGACTTCCAACAGCCTTTTGCAGGGAAGGCCTTGGATCATGCAAATGGCATCTTTACCTTAAAGCTGCTGAAGATTGTTAAACGTAATTAACTATTCCACTTGATGAGCTCAGAGCGATGAAAAAGCATTTTCGGGAGAAGGGTAATGGAGACCAGGGAAGAGGGAAGCGTCAGTCAGCCTTAAGGCATGGAATCGACATTCTCGTTAGCTTTTTTAGTTGAGGTAAGGTATAAGATAAGGCCTGCAAGTTCGTTCCTTGAAGTATTGGCCTCTTAGTTTAAGCTCTTGGATGATATAATCCATCTAATCAAAAGCAAGGAAGGATAGACAGTCCAGCAGGTGTATAAGCATGAAGTGAAGATGAAGTAAGCATGGCTTTGTTTGCGCGCCTCTGGAATTCTGAAATCCTCTTCTAGGCATGTTCCCGATACTATACTAGTCAAAGAAGTTCCTTGCCTTTTGTTTTGCTAGTGGGCTGGTGCAGAATGAGTCTATAGTTATGGTCTTGGGAATCTCTTCGTCCCTGCGATGATGGCTGCCAGAAGCATCGTGGGGCTTGTCAAGGTACAGCTTTTCTAACGGATTTCCAACTGGAAAATCCAATTCAAGCTCTGCCTTTAGCTTGACCCCATCTGCTATCAACTATTCACCTATTTTTCAGTATGAATCGAAATCGAGCCTAACTCTGCTCATCCAAACTGGGATTTTAAGCGAAAGTTGGGTCTTCCGGTACGCTTTCCCGAAGGTGTAAAAGACTTTTTCAAGTTTGAGTAGTGAAAACGTCGTCAACTCGTAACCGGGGAATATAAGTCCGCCTCCCAAGACTACTCAATCCCTGCTCTATGTCCTGCTGCTGACCTTAGCGAGACAATGGGAGTGCGTCTCATTTGAATAGAAAGGCTTTACCTCTCTTGTTGGACGGGACTAAAAAGTCTTTTTCAAAAGAAAAGTCTTCCGACTGAACAAAGGGAGCAGGCTGGATACTAAAAGAATTCGATACAGCGGGGGGGAATGAAGGTTCCCCAATTTGATAATACTTTTTTTTCATGCTGACATGACAGGGGAAAGAGGCTTGCAGAGTATGTCTTTGATGACCGAATAAAGGAGAAAAATAAAACTTTAAGGGCCACCAAAAAGAAAAAAACGGACATCATGCTCGGCGGCTAAAGGGAAAGAAATTGGAAAGGTGCTCAAGATTTATTATACTACCTCTGATGCTGAGGGCGATCGTTCTATTTTATTGTGTGCAGAAGTTGATCTTACTAAGCCTCTTTTATTTTATCTAAGTTTAAATCGCACTGTGTGGAAAATTGAGTATGAGAGCCTTCATATGATCTCTTTTAATTGTGGCAAAGGCAAATATGGCCTTAAGGATGATAACTGTCCATTAAAGCAAGTTGAAGGCCAAACTGATACAGCGAAAGATCCAGTTGATGGTCATGGGAACAGTAGCGATCGGCCGGGGCTGAAGCAGACCTTTCCTATTTTTTCATTATAATAAATATATGAAAAGAGGAAAGGGCTTTTTTATAGAGAGGGGCTGAAAGTATCTCAGAGCGAACGTAAGCTTTGCCATGGGAGTAGATCAGCGGAGTTTATGATCATAAAGAAAAGGCTAACCCCCCCTTACGGATCATTTCACTTGCTTGACTGGTTCGCTTTCCAGGTTACTCACTTCCGTTCTATCGGGATGAACTAGCGATATGAGAGTTAGCCCGTCTTCGACGACTGGTGATTCGGCAAGCGATTGATTCGGCGCATCTAAGTATTCTCTGCTCTCCGACTTGCAAGCACTCTTTATTCTTTCCCATCCTTTCTTGTTATCCCGTCCCTGAGAATGAGTTGGCTTTGGAAGCTAGGCTCAGATAGAACGTATAAGTAGGCTTATTGGAATAGAAGCCCTTAGTGAGAGAGTTGAGAAGAGCCGAGGATTCCTCTGTTTTCGGGGATTCTTCTTTATATGACGTAGTTGCAATCCCATCTGGGTAATCAAAGGCAGGGATTCTATTCAAATGCCCTATATTCTGCACCGGGAAAACAGACTAGAGAATCTTCTCCTTCGGAGTCAAGGCTGTTTGAACCCCAGCTAGTATTGAGATTGAGAGCCGTAAAGAGTCCGGAGATCAGTCATTCGACTTAGGAATCCCGTCCAACTTCAGATAAGGTAAGATAAGGTAGGAAAGCTACAAACCAGTCTTAATTCCTGCAGACTAAGATTCAGTTTCAAGTCCCAAGGGATTCAATTCAAACACTCATAGATTCTATGCCCGCCTCCGCTCTGATGTTCCAACCCTGAAGTCACTTCCTTTCCTTTAGAGTTGAGTTCAAAGTTACAGCCTTTAGTAGATAAGCCGGAGTTAACTCATGATAACTCTTAGCCCTGACTTCCGATGAATGAGAAGTCTAGTTAGGCAGTGGAAACCCTGGGAAGTCAGGAAGTTCAAGTTAGAGGGCATATGAATATGAAATAGCATATGAAGAAATTGGTAAATCTTTCTCATTGCTTGACTAAAGAATGCATTTTATGGGTCTAGCACTCCCGTCATGAGACGTAGAAGCAAAAAAAAGAAAAAGCCTAGGCTGATCATCCAACACCCATTGATTCTACTCCAATTCCAGTATCTGGCTGTTCTTCATCTTACCCGGGAGGAAGTCGAGGACAGAGTTGCCGCTTTAGATGAAAGATTGATGTTTCTATTCGAATACAAGGCCCTACGCCTTATGGCTTGATGAGATTAATATAGTTGAGCTGCAAGCATCCTGAGATTTAACTGCTAGGAAGTTTTAAGCAACATCTCATTTTTCGTTCCTGTCCTAGCTGAAGGAGGGTAAATTTAAGAATCAATTTTTTCTGACTTAGTTGTTGTCGTATTTCTTTTCTTCCCGGTACCGTGAAGAGAGATTAGGCTTATGCCCGAGGGTTAGGAAAAAGGGGTTGATAACGCCGTGATAACTTCCCTTTGGTATGGTACCTTAAAACTTGTACTTTATCTTTCATTGGGAAAACGGGATGGTTTTTCTGCCCCAGACTCTGGCGAGCAAGTTGAAATAGACATACAAACCTCTTGCCTCTCTCGCTACTAGGCTCCATTGTTCGCGAAAAGTATGGAGCTCTAACGGTCTCGATATTCTATACTTCTAGGAATCGGGACTGCTGCTGTTCGGGTTCGGAAGGAAATAGAGTAATGAGTATAGAGTCAAGGGTGCCCTTCTTGGGCAGGTAAGGTGGCAATGGGGAAAGAAAGGACAACACCTGGAACTAGATCAATACAATGCTGGTCAGCCTAAGACCGTAAAGGTCCAGTTCCAGTATTGAAGGAAGCATTGCATAGAAAGCATTTTTGTATAAGGTTCCCACATCCAATAGATAAGGGATCTTGCCCTATAACCTAGTGAAGAGGGAAAATAAGATCAAAATATATGACTTTTTTAACTTCTAAATCTATTTCCAAATACCCTGAAAGCAGCAAAGAAAGCAGCAAGTGAAGAGATAAGGCCTCTCATTTCCATTAGGGCAGATGCATTCCCATTGTAACGGCGGCGGAGGGTGCCTCCGGGTCGCAGCGGTTCTTCCATGTCAACTTAGTTGAAAAGCATCCTAGAGATTGATTGGCTTTTCCAGTACTAGGCTTTTGCTTTCTTGTAGTTCTTCTCTTTACATCTACCTCCAAAACAAACAAAAAGGACGACGAAATTGCTATATCTATATATAGAAAGATGTGGACTGGAGAGTTTGGATTGAGGTCACTATGCTTAACACATCGTAGTTGGACAGCTTATTGAAGAGAGGAGAAAAAAAAAGCTTTTTCGTAATTTTGAACTCTAATGACAAAGCGTCCGTTCACGTCAAGAATAGAGGCCGTTAAGGATGTACTTGCTTTTCCTTTTTTTCGTCGAGATTGGGTTGGTGTTCAGTGTACTAAGGTACAAGATCGAAAAAAATGAAAAATGCATTTGTTAACGACCGATAGCGCTATAGGATCGGGTTCTTGGATCAATAGAACTGGAAGAGGAGGATTAATCGAATATATAAGATAAACAATGCAAGAATTCTTGGAAGCTGTAATGCCTTTCTTGGGTCCTTTACAAGAAAGTTTGAGCGGGAGACAAGGGGCGCTCCCGCAGGGTCCCGATGCCCTACCTTTGCCCTCTCAGGTTCGACCACCGCAGGGTCCCAATTCTCCTGCACTCGAACTAGTTGCTCAAGAAGCAGGGGAACCTTCCGCATGAAAGCGAAAAGAAGCGAGCGATCAAGAAATGCAAAGAAAAGTTCCACTTCTTCTAAGAAAGAATAAGAATAAGAAGAATTGCTTAAGTAAGGTAGTCGCTTCTTTTTTTCGGTATACCGCTCTGCGAGCAGAGCGAATGAAGAGAAATCTGTCCGAATCTCATGAATATCCTTCGCCCCTTATCTCCTCGTCTTCGAGGAAGGGTCTTTTCCCTTCTCATTTTTTTTGGTGTTCTTGGCTTCGCTTCTCTATTACTACAATCTTTTGGTCTAAATTTTGATATCTTATTGGGGCGCTTATACCAACGAATTCTTGTTCACTTGGTTGTTAGTCGGTTCGGGTGGTATTCCGGAGGTTTCCTACTTGCAATGGTTTTTGTGGGTCTTGATCTGGAAAATAAGATGATGATGGCTCCTTCGGGGGCCTCTGGCTCAGGATCAGGTGAGAGCGCTGGAGGAAGGGGCTTCAGGTGGACTGATTTATTTGGAAGCAGTTCCCCTGGTAATTCCGAAGCCAGTCTCAACCAACCGGCCCCGGACTCTCCCAACCCTGGTGAACCCGCAGCGCCTATTGCTGAGGTTTATCATCCGTTACAGGAGGACGGACAGAGGCGTCGGGAGCTCAGTGATCGTCTTAGCATAAATACTATCAAGCGTCCCTTGCCCGAAGATATTTATGGGGCAATAATTGAGACCCAATTCCAAACGGAGCTTAAGATAGAGGAAGCCCTTCGTTCGGACAGGGTTCAAGAAGATTCCATTTTAGAGAAAAGGCACCAGATTAGGGGGGTGCTCTTCTATCCTAAAGGTAGGGCATTCTCATTGGCTACGTACTTGGACCACCTTAAGCAAATAGAGAACCAGGGGACCCACCGGAGCCTGCCTTATAAAAGGCTTATGGATGAGATTTCTCAGGAGAAATTAGAACTGGCCTTTGATGGAATAAAAAAAAGGAGAGACTGGTAGAGCTCATCTTTGTCAGCGGCATTCTCCCTTCTATCTATCTTGAATTGAATTATGGAGGTGCAATTTATTTGGAGGAGGTGGGTTCGAGAAGAAAAGCCATGTACTATTATATGGTGTAATTCTAGATCTCATTCGTATTCCAGTGGTTTGGGCTTAGATGTGGCCTTTCATTCCTTAGGGAGTGAGAGGGTAAAGGGGAAAGGGTGGGTGGCCCCCTACAAGTTCTTGAAGTCGGATGGAACGAAAGCGCATATAGGAAACGAAACTCAGACCTATGGTGCCATATAAGATAAGCATTTCCTGATCGGGTAAAGATTTCGAGATTAGAATTGAGTGAGGGCAGCGGTTCCTCCATAATAGCTATGAAAAAGGGAAGTGGAATTTCACCACGAAAGGTAAGGAAGAACTGTGGTTCAACTCCACAGCGTGGTTAGAGCAGCACCACAAGCCAATCAACCAACAAATAGATACGCTTCACAGAAGGAAGAGATAGAATCCAGCTTTTGTTTGTTATCAGGAGTGCAAGTTCCCAACATCGCTCCGGTTGGAATTAGAGAAACTAAGTTCGTTTCGGTATGAGAAAATAACCAATCCTGAATAAGGGATAAGTCAGGCGTGTACAGACTATGGCATCGTTAAGCCCTTTTAATTAAGTGTGAAATGTGTTGTTTCAAAGTAGCTAAGGGAAGTTTGGTCGGAGACCTGATCTTTGGTCATATAGCCGTGTGAGAAGTCTGGTACTCTATTAAGAAGAAAATTCCCTGATCGTCTGTCATATGCGCTGCCCATATCCTGAGCCTGCTTAGAAGGGACTCAATAACGGAGATCTTCTTTGACACGCGGACCTAGTTTCCACCAACCCAGATGTACCCGATTCAGTGATGACACTGACGGTACTATCCCATTTTTTTTGGCTTAGGGCCTGATGCTTAGTTTCCTTCTAACTTAGTACTGATCTTTATTGTCCGATTTGCTTTCTTAGTGCTGACACCCTCGTATGCCGATCAACCAATGAAGCGGCAGAAGAACCTATTTGACAGTAATCTAGAAGGAACTTCAGAAAAAGACTGGAAAGTAAGGAACGAAGTGCTCGACCGAACAAGCAACGGCTGACGAGATAGGGGCGCGCTAGCGCTCAAGCCTATTCTAATAAGGGCGTTAGCGCATCCGTTTTCTTGCTGGGGCGTAGCGGTTTGAAATTTGGAAAATATGGAGAGTCACAGAACGAACATGGTGCGGAGATTGGAGGTGTTGAAAAAAGGAGAATATTGAGATGTTGGAAGATTTTTTAATGAACTTTCCATGATGCAACCGAGTTGCCATATTGATACAGCACAGCTACTTGAACGGTGAAGAAGCAGCTACCAAGTAGAGAAGAAAGAGAAAGAGTGAATGCAGTCCGGGTTCTAGTCTTAAGCAAGACAGAAGTAGGGCTTTCAAGCGGGTAGTGAGTCCTAAGTCAGAGGGGAGCAGGTCGCAAGGGTTCTATCCTATGGTGATCCGTTGGGCCTTTCGAACATTAGCTGCCCTTTCCAAGGTTTAAGCCTTAGCAATCTCAGTTTGCTGCTGCCAATCCTTAGCAAACTTGTAAGCAGAGGGGCTCCTTCCCGTGTAGCCGGCCACAACCGTGTGGGGAGCCAAAGGTTGCTGGCCTATCGCTAACTCGAACAGACAGATGCAGAGCTTTTTTGCAAGTTTTAGCAGAATTGTGCTACGTCCAGCAGCTGCACCCGGTTGGCACTCACAAAGTGCCCCACGGAGCGGTACTCCTCCAATAAGGCATTGATCCTTTCGGCCATCTGCCCTAACTGAAATGGGGATGAAGACTCGTGGAGAAGTTCAGCTTTGATTTGACCCCAAGAGTTTGAATACTTCTGTCCAGAATCTTCCTGTGAACCTGAAACATTAAGTCGTTCAGTCGTGTTGCGTCACGAGTCTACAAGCCTCATGTTGAGGAAGAAAGATGAGTTTCAATTTGGCATGGAAGCGAAGTCAGCATTTCATGAAATCAAGGATGAGCCCTATTTGCCTTTCGCCCAAAGATTTTTTACTATTCAACTTCATCAAACAAACTGGAGTTAGGCCAACTTTCTTTTCTGGGTATGGCCACATCCGTTGGTGCCATATTTTTCCTTACGCTGGGTGGGTTCCATGGGTGTTGCTTGGATTCGGACTGATTGTCATGTCCTTTCCTTGCGTTGACGAAGATTTTGACCTTGTTGGCCCAAAACGGTAGCATGGTCTTCTATTTATCGAGTAATTCTCCACCCGCGGTCATCAGCTCCGCGGGACTTCTATATTTTTTTGCTCCCGTCAGTGTGTCTAGAGTGCTAAAAGAAATAGATATAGTTCAAAAGAAGGTGGTGAGACTTGTTAAGTCATCAAATGAACTTCTTAAAAATGAATCTTTTCTCATTGGGAGCTGGCTGTAATAGGACAGCGAGCATTTTGACCCCCAACGAGAAAGGAATGGGCATTTTCGGGCGGGGGGCGGTTTGGTTTCAAGGCCCTCGCAGCAGGAAGAGGCAGTTGTCATTTGAAAGGAAAGGCCCTTTGTATAGAGTTCGAACCCGCGACTTCTGGCGTGACAGACCAGCACTCTAACCGACTGAGCTATTTCCCCCTTTCGTCGCTACTTTGATTCAAAAGTAACCTACCGGCCTATTAGTTTACAAAGTCAACATCAGAGAGTATTCTTAACAGCTGTACTAATGCCGTTCGCCTTTGGTACTTCAGTAGGGCTTGCATACGAAGGGCTTGCGGGGTGAACGGCATTCTGTTGTACTACTAACACTAGCTGTACTAGAGTAGTTTAGTAGCGCCTTTTGAATCAAAGAGGCTCACCCTTTCCGAAAGGCGAACAGCCTGCTTTGCAAGCAAATATATAGCCCCCGCCCCTTTGAGTCGTTGCGAGCCGGAAAGCGTACCGGCTGTTTGAGTCACGAAAGGAACAAGCAACGGATTGATTAAGCGCTAACGCGCTCAAGCCTATAGCGTTAGCCTCGCGCATCCGTTTTCTTGCTTGCTTAATCTTAATATTATTATAATAATATATATATAAATAATATATATATAAACAAAGAAGAAAATCCTTTTTTTATCCAATTGTTCATTCCTGGGAAGAGAAAGAAGCAGATAGAGCAAGGGCCGCTACAATTGCTTTAGCGCTAGGTCTCTCGAGCCTTGCCTTTTTCCATGTCTCCCGAAGAAGATTAAGAGCTGAAAGCGAATTCCCAATTATCTGACACTGGATCAGTAGAAAAACCTTTGTCATTACAATAGGAAATAGATGCGAAGCTGTTCATTTATCCAGTTGAGACTGCAACAATTTCTTTTGCGGGAACCGAAACAAGAGCTTGAACAGGAGCTGCTGTCGATATTGGCAACGTTTTTAGGGAGCTCTTTGGGAGCGAAATGACTGACGCGCTAGGAGTGGTCTTTAAGAGCCTGCTTTCGAGTCACCCGGTGAATTTACCAACCCTGTTCGACTTCATCGCTACGCCCCTTACCTCTTCATTGGGAGCAGGTTGACTACAGAGGGTTCCCCCCTAATTGAACTCAAGCTTCTTTTTATGCTATTTGGAGCGAAATTCACTAGAACTAGAAGGAGTGAATAGCTACAATTGCTTTAGTGAGTCTTAGGCCCCTAACCGGAAATACGCTATTTGGACTACAATGACTTTTGCACCAACTCTTCTGGAAGCAGGGGCCGAAACAATGCTTTAGCGGTAGGAGCGGAATCCCCTTTTGGTTTGGAAGGTTGATATAGCAGAAATTAAAGTTTTAGACCCCTCCCTATCAGTCCCAGAAACAGGCCTTCAAACGCGTTTTTATGGCCAATGCTGAGATTCTTTAGTTCGACGACCCAGGCTTTGTCTCGGAATGCTAAGATTGAGAACACTCCTAGCCCCACAGCTCTTTGACCTTCCCTCTGTTAAACAGCTCAGCGACTTGGGAAAGAGCTTGCCCACTGCACACTGATTGATCCGATAAAGCAAAGCAACCTGGCCCACAGCTCTTTGTGTTGGGGCTTGATTCCCAGCCGAGATAACCATTTCATACCTCCCCTGATCCTTGAAATTGCCAGTTGCCAAGGTTTGCTTGCTTGCCTTCTACAGCTTAATCCGCAGGCGAAGGAGCAGCAGAAAGAGCTTTTGCGGCAGCAGGTCTCAAGGGAGACTAGCTCTACAGAGCCTTACTGCTTGGGATACTGTGCCATAAATGGGAATAGGTCCATACGATCGAATAGGGTCTCTGCCAACCAGTGAGGAGGGCTTTACGCCTGTCCTTGAAGGTTTTCAGTGCCAGTAAGGAAAATGACCTTCACGTTTGCGTCGCCCTTTAGAGAAATAATTACCTTTAGGTTAGCTTTCTTTCTCTGCTCTCATTGCCCCTCTTCTTATTTGTAAAGTGCCATTCTTTCCTCAGCGCAGTCTGGGCCTTTCTGAGTTAGGGAGGTTTCTTTCTCTCTCTTCGAAAAGTGCTTCTCTGCATTGTCTCTCTCCTTATTCCTTTATAGCAGTAGGGAAGATATAATAGTTGATGCTACGCTTGGGATAGGTTCCTCTTTGCTTAGCTTGGTCTATTCTGGCTAAGCATTCACGGTGCCATCCTCGTCTCTAGCTCCAACTGCATTGTGTGACTAGGCTGCTTCGGGAGACAGTGAGGTTGTTCTGCTTGGGGAGTAGCCCGTCAAAGAGTCTTTCTATCTACTAAAGCATATAAAGGAAAAATCTAAGATTGAGGCGAGCTTATAGGTGTATTCGGAATCGTGGAGTGCATTAGCTGTGATATACTCTATTAACAGAACAGCCACTCTTCGTATTGGCTAACATGATGGAGCCCCTGATTAGAGACTTGGCGAGGTTGTGATTGGATAGAATCGTCTTTCCTTTTGCTATAAGCCTCGGTCTGTGGAAGCCTTAGCGACTTGTTCGCTTGATGGGTTCAGTCTTTAGTGGATTAGCGTCAAGCTTTTCTTTGTTCCGTTTCTGCATTCCTGCATGACCTAAATTTCAGGTATGCCCTTTGCCCTGAAGGAACTCGCGTCCTTCTCTCGTGACTTCAGGCGCTCAAGTTTGCGTCATTCATCCGGTGCTAACGGGTCACGTCGTCCACAGCCTCTTGCCCTACCCATGCTTTCCGCTTTCCTAGTATTACAGCCCTTCGTGTAGGAAGGTGTAGGAGCGAAGCCACTCTTGCCCCTTCTTCCACTAGTCTTAGAGCTAGGAACTGGGAAAGAGTAACCGAGAAAAGGCAAGAAAGAAGGAAGCTCTTAGCCCTCCTTTTGACTTTAGTTACGGGCTTACATGCTTCTTTCCTTCCGCCGCGAGTTCAACTCCCAGTCTCAGGTCAAATGCAGAAGAGAGACTTCGTACCTCGGGAAAGGAGTAAGCAACTTAAGACCGGAAGAGGTTGAGACCAGATAAGCGGCAAGAAGAGCATTTGAAATAGGAGCAGAGTCTGTCACGTGCAGCCTACTCTCTTCGCTCCCCTCCTCTTATCCTTCCTTTCTTTCATAAGGCAAGGCCTTTAGACTAGCCCTCTTCTGGAAAGAGATTCTATAGCACCGGAGTCGTTCAAAGAGCCCTTCTTTCTATTTTGTGCGTGTCAACTATTGATTCTATGCCATCAAAGCATGCTAACAGCAGAAATGCAAGTACATACAACTGCGGTAATGCCGCATCATTGATAAAGAACCTTGCCATCCCCAGCTTTGTCCCCTGCTTAAAGTTCATTGGCATATTCCCCTTCCCCTTCTATTCCCAATTCAATAGGCTTCCTTTATTGATTCAAAAAGCTTCTTTCCCGCGACAATATTTGGACACTAAGGTTAGTTTCCATAGGGCGAAGCGGCGACCTCATTCATTCATTCTAACAACCAACTCATTGCCCTATTTTCTCTAGTCTCTATAATTACCGAGACCCGTACATACAAAGATCGTTCTAGCTTATCTCCTTCTAAGGAAGTCTGAGCTCCTTCCCATGCTAAGAGCCTTTCTAAACTCTTGAACTTAAGAGAGGCTTCTTTTCAAGCTGATGAGTAGAAATATCGTATAAAGAAAATGACAAAAGAAATCTCACACGGAGATCAGTGTACCCATATATTGATATGAAATCTCATTCTCATATATCATATATATAAACACTGATGCTC